AATAAATTGCCTGATAAAAGGATTACTTTGATAGAGTAAATCATGTAAATTAAATTTACATTTATTATATTTAATAGAATTAAACTATTTCTAAAAGTATCAAAAACTTTTGTGCATCATACACTAAAACATAAATTTAATAAAAAGATAAGCTAATTTAAGCTATTGGGTTCATACCCCATTTATAAAGGTTTTAATCCTTTTCTTTTTAATTTTTAAAAATTCTTCAAAAATTTTATTTTATTTAATTTTAATATTAGGAACATTAATTACTGTTTCAGCTAATTCTTGATTAGGAGCATGAATAGGATTAGAAATTAATTTATTATCATTTATCCCCTTAATAAATGATACAAATAATTTAATATCTACAGAAGCTTCCTTAAAATATTTTCTTACACAAGCTTTAGCATCTCTTGTGTTATTATTTTCAATAATTATTGCTATATTAAAATTTAATTTTATTTATATAATACCAATAAATATATCTTTAGATTACATTTATTATATTATTATATCTTCTTTATTAATAAAAGCAGGAACTGCTCCTTTTCATTTTTGATTTCCAAGAATTATAGAAGGAATTTCTTGAATTAATGCTCTTATTTTAATAACATGACAAAAAATTGCACCTTTAATAATTATTTCTTATTTAATTATTAAAAATTTTTTTGTTACAGTTATTGTATTATCTATTTTAATTGGTTCATTAGGAGGATTAAACCAAACTTCTTTACGTAAAATTATAGCATTTTCTTCAATTAATCATTTAGGTTGAATATTATCTGCTATATTGTGTAATAGAATACTTTGAATATTATATTTTTTGATATATTCTTTTTTATCAATAAATTTAGTATATTTTTTTAATTTATTTAAACTATTTCATTTAAACCAATTATTTTCATTATTTTTTTCTTCTAAAACTATTAAATTTTCATTATTTTTAAATATTTTATCATTAGGTGGACTTCCACCTTTTTTAGGATTTCTTCCTAAATGAATAGTAATTCAATATCTATCAATAAATAATCAAATATTTTTAATGTCTTGAATTACTATAATAACTTTAATTACATTATTTTTTTATTTACGAATAAGTTATGCTGCTTTTATATTAAATTATTATGAAAATAATTGAATTAATCAAAATTACAAAAATAATTTTTCAATAAAGATTTACTTAATTAATTCTTTTTTTTCAATTAATGGATTATTTATTATTAGTATAATTTTTTTCATTTTTTAAATAAAAATATTTATGATATAAAAATAAATAAATAAATAATAAGGCTTTAAGTTAATTAAACTAATAGCCTTCAAAGCTATAAATATAAGAAATTTAATCTTTTAAGCTTTAATAAATTAAAATTTATTCCTTTAGAATTGCAGTCTAATATCATTATATTGAATATAAAGCTTTATAATTTAAATTGATTTGATTAAAGAGAAATAATTCTCATAAATAGATTTACAATCTATTACCTAAAACTTCAGCCATTTAATCGCGACAATGACTATTTTCAACTAATCATAAAGATATTGGAACATTATATTTTATTTTCGGAGCTTGATCTGGAATAGTAGGAACTTCTTTAAGAATTCTAATTCGAGCAGAATTAGGACATCCAGGAGCTTTAATTGGTGATGATCAAATTTATAATGTAATTGTTACAGCTCATGCGTTTGTAATAATTTTTTTTATAGTTATACCTATTATAATTGGAGGATTTGGTAATTGACTTGTTCCCTTAATGCTAGGAGCACCAGATATAGCCTTTCCTCGAATAAATAATATAAGATTTTGAATACTACCCCCATCTCTTACATTGCTTTTATCTAGAAGAATAGTAGAAAATGGAGCTGGTACAGGTTGAACTGTTTATCCTCCTCTATCTTCTGGTATTGCTCATGGAGGAGCTTCTGTTGATTTAGCTATCTTTTCTTTACATTTAGCAGGAATTTCATCTATTTTAGGGGCTGTAAATTTTATCACAACAGTTATTAATATACGCTCTTCAGGAATTACTTTTGATCGAATACCTCTTTTTGTATGATCTGTTGTAATTACAGCTATTCTTTTATTACTCTCATTACCTGTTTTAGCAGGAGCTATTACTATATTATTAACAGACCGAAATTTAAATACATCTTTCTTTGACCCAGCTGGAGGAGGAGACCCTATTTTATATCAACATTTATTTTGATTTTTTGGTCATCCAGAAGTTTATATTTTAATTTTACCTGGATTTGGAATAATTTCACATATTATTAGTCAAGAATGTGGTAAAAAGGAAACCTTTGGATCCTTAGGAATAATTTATGCTATATTAGCAATTGGATTATTAGGATTTATTGTTTGAGCTCATCACATATTTACAGTTGGAATAGATGTTGATACACGAGCTTATTTTACTTCTGCAACAATAATTATTGCTGTTCCAACTGGAATTAAAATTTTTAGTTGATTAGCAACTCTTCATGGATCTCAAATTTCTTATTCTCCAGCTATTCTTTGAGCTTTAGGATTTGTATTTTTATTTACTGTAGGAGGATTAACTGGAGTTGTATTAGCCAATTCTTCAGTAGATATTATTTTACATGATACTTATTATGTTGTTGCTCATTTCCATTATGTACTTTCTATAGGAGCTGTATTTGCTATTATAGCTGGATTTATTCATTGATATCCTTTATTTACAGGACTAGTAATAAATTCAACATTATTAAAAAGTCAATTTATTATTATATTTGTAGGAGTAAATTTAACTTTTTTTCCTCAACATTTTTTAGGCCTTGCTGGTATGCCTCGACGATATTCCGATTATCCAGATGCTTATACAACTTGAAATATTATTTCAACAATTGGGTCTACTATTTCTTTATTAGGTATTATTTTCTTTTTATATATTATTTGAGATAGTATAATTTCAAAACAAACAATTATATTTCCAATTCAATTAAATTCATCTATTGAATGATACCAAAATATTCCACCTGCAGAACATAGTTATTCTGAACTACCTTTATTAACAAATTAATTTCTAATATGGCAGATTAGTGCCATGGATTTAAACTCCATATATAAAGTTTATAACTTTTATTAGAATATATATATATATATATATATATATATATATATAATAAATCAATGGCAACATGAGCTAATTTAGGACTACAAGATAGAGCATCTCCATTAATAGAACAATTAACATTTTTTCATGATCATGCATTATTAATTTTAATTATAATTACAATTTTAGTTGGTTATTTAATAATTATATTATTTTTTAATAAATACACAAATCGATATTTATTACATGGTCAAACTATTGAAATTATTTGAACTATTTTACCTGCAATTATTTTATTATTTATTGCTTTACCTTCTCTTCGTTTATTATATTTATTAGATGAAATTAATGAACCTTCTCTTACTTTAAAAGCTATTGGACATCAATGATATTGAAGCTATGAATATTCTGATTTTTTAAATATTGAATTTGATTCATATATAATCCCAACAAATGAATTAAATAATCAAGATTTTCGTTTATTAGATGTAGATAATCGTATTGTACTACCAATAAATTCTCAAATTCGAATTTTAATTACTGCAGCAGATGTTATTCATTCATGAACAATTCCTGCATTAGGGGTTAAAGTAGATGGTACTCCTGGACGACTAAATCAAACTAATTTTATAATTAATCGACCAGGATTATTTTATGGACAATGTTCAGAAATTTGCGGAGCAAATCATAGTTTTATACCTATTGTAATCGAAAGAGTTCCTGTAAATTTCTTTATTAAATGAATTAATTCTATATCTAATTAAATTTTCATTAGATGACTGAAAACAAGTAATGGTCTCTTAAACCAAAACATAGTAAAGTAGTGCTTACTTCTAATGAAATAATTTATTTTAAAAAATTAGTTAAAAAATAACATTAGTTTGTCAAGCTAAAATTATCATTTTATGATATTTTTTTATTCCACAAATAGCCCCTATTGGATGATTAAGTTTATTTATTGTTTTTACATTAACTTTTATTTTATTTTGTATAATAAATTATTATTCATTTTTACCTCCTTCAGCTAAAACTTCATCAAGAAAAAAAAATTCACAAGATTTTTTTAATTGAAAATGATAACTAATTTATTTTCAGTATTTGATCCTTCATCAAGTTTATTTAGATTAAACCTTAACTGATTAAGAACTTTTTTAGGTTTATTAATAATTCCTACAATATATTGATTTATACCATCACGATATCATATTATTTGAAATAATATTTTATTAACTTTACATAAAGAATTTAAAACTTTATTAGGACCCTCAAGTCATAATGGAAGATCTTTTATCTTTATTTCTTTATTTTCTTTAATTATATTTAATAATTTTATAGGTTTATTTCCTTATATCTTTACAAGAACAAGTCATATAACTTTAACTTTAGGTTTAGCTTTTCCATTATGATTATCTTTTATATTATATGGATGAATTAATCATACACAACATATATTTGCTCATTTAGTTCCTCAAGGAACTCCTGCAGTTCTTATACCTTTTATAGTTTGTATTGAAACTATTAGTAATGTAATTCGACCAGGAACTTTAGCTGTACGATTAGCTGCTAATATAATTGCAGGTCATTTATTATTAACTTTATTAGGTAATACTGGTCCTTCACTTTCTTATTCAATTGTTTCTTTATTAATTATTGCACAAATTATATTATTAATATTAGAATCAGCAGTAGCTATTATTCAATCTTACGTATTTGCTGTTTTAAGAACTCTTTATTCTAGAGAAGTTAATTAATGTCAACACATTCAAATCACCCTTTTCATTTAGTAGATTATAGCCCTTGACCTTTAACAGGAGCTATTGGAGCTATAACTACTGTCTCAGGATTAGTAAAATGATTTCATCAATATGATATTTCATTATTTAGTTTAGGAATATTAATTACATCTCTTACAATATATCAATGATGACGAGATATTTCTCGAGAAGGAACATTTCAAGGACTTCATACTTTTCAAGTAACAATTGGATTACGATGAGGAATAATTTTATTTATTGTTTCAGAAGTATTTTTTTTTGTAAGTTTTTTTTGAGCTTTTTTTCATAGCAGATTATCACCAGCTGTTGAATTAGGAGCTCTTTGACCACCAATAGGAATTATTGCTTTTAACCCTTTTCAAATTCCTCTTCTTAATACAGCTATTCTTCTTGCTTCAGGAGTAACTGTTACATGAGCTCATCATAGTTTAATAGAAAATAACCATTCTCAAACTACACAAAGATTATTTTTTACAATTTTATTAGGTTTTTATTTTTCAATACTTCAAGCATACGAATATTTAGAAGCTCCCTTTACAATCTCAGATGCAGTATATGGATCAACCTTTTATATAGCAACAGGATTTCATGGATTACATGTTTTAATTGGAACAACTTTTTTATTAGTTTGTTTATTACGACATTTAAATAATCATTTTTCAAAAACACATCATTTTGGTTTTGAAGCAGCAGCTTGATATTGACATTTTGTTGATATTGTTTGATTATTCCTTTATGTATCAATTTATTGATGAGGAGGATAAATATAAAAAAATATTAAATTAATATAATATAAACAGTATATTTGACTTCCAATCAAAAAGTCTATAAAATTATAGTATTAATAATTTTTTCAATTTTTTCAATTTCTATCCTTATTATAATTATTTCAATAGTTATAATATTATTAGCCTCCATTATTTCAAAAAAAACCTTTATTGATCGAGAAAAAAGATCTCCTTTTGAATGCGGATTTGATCCTAAATCTTCTTCGCGTTTACCTTTTTCTCTTCGATTTTTTTTAATTGCTATTATTTTTCTTATTTTTGATGTAGAAATTGCATTAATTTTACCTATAATTATTATTTTTAATTTTTCAAATATTATTATATGAATATTTACAAGAATAATTTTTATTTTAATTTTAATTTTAGGTCTATATCATGAATGAAATCAAGGAGCTTTAAATTGATCTGCTTAAAATTTAATATAATACAATAGGGTTGTAGTTAAATATAACATTTGATTTGCATTCAAAAAGTATTGATTTTCAATCTACCTTAAATTTGTAAATTAATAATAGAATATGAAGCGATAAATTGCAATTAGTTTCGACCTAATCTTAGATGTAATCATCCTTATTCTATTTAAACAATTAAATTTAATTGAAACCAAAAAGAGGTATATCACTGTTAATGATAAAATTGAGGATTATTCTCCAATTAAGGAAATATGAGGTTCGAAAAAAAGCTGCTAACTTTTTTATTTAATGGTTAAATTCCATTTATATTTCTAATTTATATAGTTTAATTAAAACCTTACATTTTCATTGTAAAATTAAAGATTTTTCTTTTATAAATTACTATTTTTTATTATATAAATACATTTTTATTTAAAGATTTTAATAATCTCCCTAACATCTTCAATGTTATACTCTAAAATATAAGCTATTTAAATAATTATTAAATTTTTACTAATAATATTATTAATAATAAAATAACAATTCATAAAATAAAAATTAATAAATAAAGTTTTAAATTATTATTTTGAATTATTTGATTTAATTGAGAATTTTTTATTAAAGTATGATATAAATTTTGACCCCCAAAAAATTCTGATCAACCTTGGTCAAAACTTTTTACAACTAAATTACCATAAACTAAAGGAGAAAAAATTAAACCATAAGTAGAAATATAAGGCATAAATCATATAGAACCTAAAAAAAAAGAAATAAAATAATTTTTAAAAGATTTATTAATAAAATACAATCTTACATTAGAAATTAAATATCCTAATAAACCACCTGATACACAAACAAAAATAGTTAATCACTTCAAATACATAGGTAAACAAATTATATAAGGAGTAGGAAAAATTAATCAATTTAATATACTCCCCCCAATAATTCTTATAACCAATAAACCTATTATTCCTTTTAATATTACTCAACCTTCATCATTTAATATATTTAAAGAACTACAATTTAAATCCCCAGTTATTGAATAAAAAACCAACCGTAAAGAATAACAAACTGTTAACCCAGTGGAAAAAAAATATAAAAAAAAACTAAAAAAATTTAAATAAGATAAAGAAACAATTTCTAAAATTAAATCCTTTGAATAAAATCCTGCTAAAAAAGGTATCCCACACAAAGCTAAATTAGCTACATTTAAACAAGAAGAAGTTAATGGCATATGTAAAGTTAAACCTCCTATTAAACGAATATCTTGAGAATTTATTATATTATGAATAATCGCTCCTGCACATATAAATAATAATGCTTTAAATAAAGCATGAGTTAATAAATGAAAAAAAGCTAATTTATAATAACCTATTGATAAAATACTTATTATTAAACCTAATTGTCTTAAGGTAGATAAAGCAATAATTTTTTTTAAATCAAATTCAAAATTAGCTCCAATACCTGCTATAAATATAGTTAATCCTGAAAGTAATAATAATAATTGACCCATTACTGAATTAGCAATTAATATATTAAAACGAATTAATAAATAAATTCCAGCAGTTACTAAAGTTGAAGAATGAACTAATGCTGAAACAGGAGTAGGAGCAGCTATAGCTGCTGGTAATCAGGAAGAAAAAGGAATTTGAGCTCTTTTAGTTATAGCGGCTAACATTACTAACCCTCCAATAATTAATATTTCAAAATCAGTTTTTATTAATTCAAGGTAAAAAATATAGTTTCATCTACCATAATTTAATATTCAAGCAATAGCTAATAATAAAGCTACATCACCAATTCGATTAGATAAAGCAGTTAATATTCCTGCATTATAAGATTTTACATTTTGAAAATAAATAACTAAACAATAAGAAACTAATCCTAAACCATCTCAACCTAATAAAATTCTAATTAAATTAGGTCTAATAATTAATAATATTATTGATAAAACAAATATTAAAACTAATATAATAAAACGATTAATATTTATATCTCCTCTTATATATTCTTTTCTATAAAAAATAACTAAAGAAGAAATTAATAAAACAAAAGATATAAATATTAATCTTATTCAATCAAATAAAAAAGTTATCACAATTCTTATTGAATTAATAGATACAACCTCTCATTCAATAAAAATTGTATAATCATTTAATAAAAAATTAATTCCACAAATAAAAAAAGTAAAACTAATTAAAATTAATTTAATAAATCTAATCTCACAAATAGAAAAATACTTCATGATCTAAAATGAAAAAATCATATCATTGATGTCACAAATCAATATTTTATCTTAAACTATTTAAATAAAAATTATAATCATAAAGTACATATTTCACTTTTTAAAATCAATAAATTTAAAGGAAATCAATGTAATAATAACACTAAATATTCTCGATTTTTACCGCCTGAAACTGAATATAACCCAGAATACATTTTTCCATGTTGTCTAAAAGCATATAAGTATAAAGTATAAGCAGCTCTAAAAAAAGATAAAAAAGAAATTATAATTATTGTAATTCAAGATCAACTTACAATACTATTTAATAAACTAATTTCTCCTAATAAATTTAACGTAGGAGGAGCAGCTATATTAGCAGAACTTAATAAAAATCATCATAAAGTTATTCTTGGTATAAAATTTAATAAACCTTTATTAATTAATAAGCTTCGACTCCCTAATCGTTCATAAGAAATATTTGCTAAACAAAATAAACCTGAAGAACATAATCCATGAGCAATTATTAAAGAATAAGAACCACAAAATCCTCAATAAGTAAGAGTTATTAAACCTCTTAATACAATACCTATATGAGCAACAGAAGAATAAGCAATTAAAGCTTTTAAATCAGTTTGTCGTAAACAAACAAAACTTACTAAAACTCCCCCAACTAAACTAATTCTAATTCAAATAAAATTAAATCGTAATCCTAATAATTGTAAAAAACTAAATACTCGTAATAAACCATAACCTCCTAATTTTAATATAATACCAGCTAAAATTATTGAACCAGATACAGGAGCTTCTACATGAGCTTTAGGTAATCATAAATGAACTAAAAATATTGGTATTTTAACTAAAAACGCAAAAATCATTCCAAGGTAAAGTATTTCATAATTAAATAAATTATTAATTATTAAATAAAAATTTATTGAATTAAAATAATTTAATAAATAAAAAATAGCTACCAGTATAGGTAAAGAAGCCAATAAAGTATAAAATAATAAATAAATTCCTGCTTGTAATCGTTCAGGTTGATAACCCCAACCCAAAATTAAAAATATTGTTGGAATTAATCTTCTTTCAAAAAATAAATAAAATATAAATAGTGATATTCTTCTAAAAGTTAAATATAAAAATAATAATAATAAAATTAAATTTAATAAAAATAAATTTTTATAATTTCTATATTTATTAACTGATTCTCTTGCTATTAATATTAAAGAACAAATTCATATTCTTAATAAAATTAAACCATAAGAAATTATATCACAACCTAAAAAATATCTTAATCTTATTCAATAATTTCTATAATAATTAAAAAAAATAAATAAAAAACTTAATAAAAAAAGTATATTTTGAACCGTTCAAAATATATTTTTTATAAAACTTAAAGGTAATAAAAATAACAAAAAAAAAGTAAATTTTAACATTGTAAAACTCTAAAAGATTGAAAATAATCATTTCCATGTGTTCGAATTATTGAAACTAAAATAGATAACCCTAAAGCTCCTTCACATACTCTAAAAGTTAAAAATATTATACTAAAAAATCCCTCAAAATTTAAATAATTTAAATAAGTAAATAATAATAAAAATAATGTTAAAACAATAAATTCTAAAATTAATAATATAGAAAGTAAATGTTTACAATTAGAAATAAAAATAATAACCCCAACTATAAATATAAAAATAGGTAATCTTCAATATATATATATAATTATCATTTATAATAGTTTTAATAGTTTAACAAAAACATTGGTCTTGTAAATCAAAAATAAGAATTTATCTTTTAAAACTTCAAGAGAAAAATAAAAATTTTTTCATTAATCTCCAAAATTAATATTTTAAATAAACTACCTCTTGAAATTTTACAAATATTATTATATTTATTAACATTTATTTTTTCAATTATTTTTATACAAATAAATCATCCATTAGCAATAGGTTTAATATTATTAATTCAAACACTATTAATTTGTTTAATTACAGGTTTAATAACAAAAACCTTTTGATTTTCTTATGTATTATTTTTAATTTTTTTAGGAGGAATATTAGTATTATTTATTTATGTAACCTCTTTAGCTTCAAATGAAATATTTTCTTTTTCAATTAATTTATTATTTATAATAACTATATTATTTACTTTAATTTCTTTATTAATTATTTTATTAGATAAAAATATATTTATTTCTTTTTTTTCAAATAACGAAATAACAGAAATATGAAATATAAATATAATTATTCAAGAAAATTCATTAAATTTAAATAAACTATATAATTATCCAATAAATATTATAACATTTTTATTAATTAATTATTTATTAATTACATTAATTGTAATTGTAAAAATTACCAATATATTTTATGGTCCATTACGATTAATAAATTAAATATAAATGAATAAACCTTTACGAGTTAGACACCCTTTATTTAAAATTGCTAACAATGCGTTAGTAGATCTTCCAGCTCCTGTTAATATTTCTGCATGATGAAATTTTGGTTCTTTATTAGGATTATGTTTAATTATCCAAATTTTAACAGGACTATTTTTAGCTATACATTATACAGCAGATATTTCGATAGCATTTAATAGAGTTACACATATTTGTCGGGATGTAAATTATGGTTGATTATTACGAACTTTACATGCAAACGGTGCATCTTTTTTCTTTATTTGTTTATATCTACATGTTGGACGTGGTATTTATTATGGATCATTTTTATTTACTCCTACATGATTAGCAGGAGTACTTCTTTTATTTTTAGTAATAGGAACTGCATTTATAGGATATGTCTTACCTTGAGGACAAATATCTTTTTGAGGAGCTACAGTAATTACTAATTTATTATCTGCAATTCCTTATTTAGGAACAGAATTAGTTCAATGAGTATGAGGAGGGTTTGCAGTAGACAATGCCACATTAACCCGATTCTTTACTTTTCATTTTATTTTACCTTTCATTGTAGCTGCTATAACTATAATTCATTTATTATTTTTACATCAAACAGGCTCTAATAACCCTCTTGGATTAAATAGAAATACTGATAAAATTCCATTTCACCCATATTTTTCATTTAAAGATATTGTAGGATTTATTATTATAATTATATTTTTAACAATATTAACATTAATTAATCCCTATTTATTAGGAGATCCTGATAATTTTATTCCAGCAAACCCATTAGTAACTCCAGTTCATATTCAACCAGAATGATATTTTTTATTTGCTTATGCAATTTTACGTTCTATTCCTAATAAATTAGGAGGAGTTATTGCATTAGTTTTATCTATTGCTATTTTAGTTATTTTACCTTTTACTAATATAAGAAAATTCCGAGGAATTCAATTTTACCCAATAAATCAAATTTTATTTTGAATTATAGTTGTAACAGTAATTTTATTAACATGAATTGGAGCACGTCCAGTAGAAAACCCCTATATTTTATTAGGGCAAGTTTTAACAGTTGTATATTTTCTTTATTATTTAGTTAATCCACTAATTACAAAATGATGAGATAATTATTTAAATTAATTAGTTAATGAGCTTGAATAAGCATTTGTTTTGAAAACATAAGATAGAAAAATAAAATTTCTATTAACTTAATATATTTTACTAATTATTATTATTAAATAATAAAAGAAAATAAAAAAATTTTTAATCCAATAAAAAACATTAAATAATTTAAAGAAAGAGGTAAAAAACACTTTCAAGCTAAAAATATTAATTTATCATATCGAAATCGAGGTAAAGTACCACGCACTCAAATAAATAAAAAAGAAATAAAACTTAATTTTAAATAAAATCTTAAATCATAAATATTACAACCTAAAAAAATAACACTAAATAATATTCTTATAAATAAAATTCTAGCATATTCAGCTAAAAAAATTAAAGCAAATCCTCCTCTTCTATATTCAACATTAAACCCTGATACTAATTCAGATTCTCCTTCAGCAAAATCAAAAGGAGTTCGATTAGTTTCAGCTAAACAACTTCTAAATCAAACTATAGCAAGAGGAAATAAAATTAATAAAAATCAAACATAATTTTGAAAATACATAAAATTTAATATATTATAATTTCCAATTAAAAAAACAAAACATAATAAAATTAAAGCTAAACTAACTTCATAAGAAATCGTTTGAGCTACAGCTCGTAATCCCCCTAATAAAGCATAATTTGAATTTGATGATCATCCAGCTACTATAACTGTATAAACACCTAATCTAGTACAACATAAAAAAAATAATAAACTTAAATTAAATGAATACAATTTTACAACTAAAGGAATGCATATCCAAACAATTAATGATAAAAATAAAGAAAAAATAGGAGAAAAATAATATCTTATATAATTAGATATTAAAGGATAAGTTTGTTCTTTAGTAAATAATTTAATTGCATCACAAAAAGGTTGAGGAATACCTATTAATCCAACTTTATTAGGACCTTTACGAATTTGAATATAACCTAAAACCTTACGTTCTAATAAAGTTAAAAAAGCAACACCCACTAAAACACAAATTAATAATAAAAGACTTCCTACAAAAGATAAAATCATTTCTATAAAATACAATACTATTTGTAAAATAATTTACATATATAAATTCTAAATTTATTGCACTAATCTGCCAAAATAGTTTATTTTTAATAATTTATTAATTTAAATCAATTTTTAAAAAAATTATTTTTCAAATATTTGGCCCTTTCGTACTAAAATATTTTTATTAATTAAAGATAGAAACCAACCTGGCTTACGCCGGTTTGAACTCAGATCATGTAAGAATTTAAAAGTCGAACAGACTTATAATTTAAACTGCTGCGCCTAAATATTATCTTAATCCAACATCGAGGTCGCAATCTTTTTTATCGATATGAACTCTCTAAAAAAATAACGCTGTTATCCCTAAGGTAACTTAAATTTTTAATCATTAATAATGGATCAATATATTCATAAATTAATGTTTATATATATATATATATATATATAATATTTATTAAAAGTTAATTAAATTTTAATATCACCCCAATAAAATAAAATTATAATAAAAATTTAAAAAATCTTTATAATTAAAATTATAAATATTATTAAGATCTATAGGGTCTTCTCGTCTTTTAAATTTATTTTAGCTTTTTAACTAAAAAATAAAATTCAACTATATTTTATATGAAACAGTTAATATTTCGTCCAACCATTCATACAAGTTTTCAATTAAAAAACTAATGATTATGCTACCTTTGCACAGTTAAAATACTGCGGCCGTTAAAAATTATTTCAATGGGCAGGTCAAACTTTAAATTAAATACTAAAAGACATGTTTTTGTTAAACAAGCGAAAATTAAATTTGCCGAATTCTTTATATAAACTTTTCATATATTTTTATTTTTAAAAATAAAAATTTTACTAATTTTATCATTATTACTTTATTTTTAAAATTAAAATAAATATTTTAATAAAATATTTAAAATATATAAATAAATAATAAATATAATTTAAAATAAATTATAACATAATTATTAATATTTGCTAATTCTAAGCATATATTTTTAATTAAAATTTATTTTATTTTTAAAATTTTATTTTATAGCTCATCCCATAAAATATTTATTCTATTAAATTAATAAATTTATTATTTAATTTATTAATTAATAAAATATAAATTAAATTTATTTCTTAAAAAACTAGATACCTTTAAAAACGAATAACATTTCATTTCTAATAAATTATTTATAATAATTTTGTTACATTAACTATAATAATTTATTAACTCTTTTAAAATCGAAAAAAATATAAATAATTATTTTTTATTTAATAAACCCTGACACACAAGGTACAATAAACAAAATTTTCTTTTATAATAAATATTTTTCAAATTATTTCAATATTCTTTTACAATACTAATTCACTATTATTTAAATTATTTATTCTTAATAAAATAATAAAACAAAAATTTTAAAATTATTTTTAATATTAATAAAATATAAAAATTAAAAATTAATAAATTAATTTTAAAAATTCAATTTATATTGATTTACACAATAATCTTTTCAATGTAAATGAAAAACTTAATTTAAGCTTTAAATTGTCATTCTAGAAACACTTTCCAGTACATCTACTATGTTACGACTTATCTTATATTAAATTAACAAGAGCGACGGGCGATGTGTGCATATTTTAGAGCTAAAAATCAATTTTTTTATCTTTAAAAATTTACTACCAAATCCAATTTCAATTAAAAATTTCATTTTAATATCCATAAAAATAAATTTATTGTAACCCATAAATTACTTAATTATAAGCTACACCTTGACCTGACATTAAATTTAATTTAATATATTAAAAATTATTTAATTCTTATAAAATATTTAATAACGGCGATATATAAACTGAATTTCAAAATTAAGTAAGGTCCATCGTGGATTATCGATTAAAAAACAGGTTCCTCTGAATAGAATAAAATACCGCCAAATTTTTTAAGTTTTAAGAACATAACTATTACTACTTTAGAAATTAAATTTATATTTTAAATAATAGGGTATCTAATCCTAGTTTTTAATTAAAATTTTCAAGTTTCAATATCATTTAATATATAATAATAAATAAATTTAAAATTTCACTTAATAAACTTATATTTTAATTTTATAAAAACAATTTAACTTTTTCTAATAAAATTTATTTATATTTTTTGTATAACCGCGGTTGCTGGCACAAATTTAACCAATATTAAATAATAATATTACTATTTCTAAATTTCTTTAAAAAATAAAATTAATTACTGCGAATAAATAAAAATTTATTTTCATTAAGAAAAATAAAATATTCATAAAAAACTTTACATATAAAATAAACTAATAACAAATCTTTTAGCCAAAATAAAACTATTT